ATATAAATTGCTTAGTGGAAAATGTCCCGAATAAATCCAACGAGAAATTAATAATCCTGTTATACAGAAAAACGTTATTATCATACCCTTTTTGGATGAATCATATAGTTTTATGATTTCATCGATTAAAAAGGTTATCAAATGAATTGTAATTATAATTGAAAGGGTCGAAAAAGAAATATGAGTTAATATATGTTCTAAAGTTGAAAATATCATAAAAGGGGAATTCTTTAATTATAATTAAAAAAAAATCCGAAATTTAATTCATTTTCATTATAGGATCGATTTTATTTTTTTTAGGAGATGATATGCCGCCACTCGGACTCGAACCGAGATGCTCTAGCACTGCTTCCTAAGAGCAGCGTGTCTACCAATTTCACCATAGCGGCCTGGCTTGACCTGATAATAGCCTATGAATAAGGAATCGTCTAGATTTACAAATTCAATTGGGTGCAATATTTTTTAGGAAAGATTGAATTTACTGAATCTAATTTTGTTCAAATATCTATTTAAAGGTTCATTATTTTTGTTTAGGGTTTTTGTTTTATTGTGTATTTTATACTCGTCTCGACTTGAACTCCTGGAAAACTAAATAATCGTACTATTACTATGTAAAGTATAGAATAAAGTATAGAAACCCCCCCCAAAAAAAAGTATTTTTTTTTCAATTCGTTAAGGTAAACAGAAGCATTTTTATTCTCCAGATTCTAATCTAAGAGGGAGATGAATCCCATTCCCTATTAAGTTAATCAATAAGAAATGGGATTCATAAATTTGATTTTTCGAAATGAAATGAGTCACTTTTTGAGCCAGGCCAATTTAGGTTATTCCAACAGATTATGTTTTATTACTTAGTCTTAGTTTATTTTACTTAGTTTATTTGTTTGTCGCACAAAAAAACTTTTTGAATTCCCCGTATAAAGGGATTTCCCCAAGGAAAACGCTTTTAACGCTGCCCAATACCCCTTCCGTTTCCAAAAATTTTTACGAATACGCTTTTTTGATGCAGAAGTACGTTTTTTTGGAACTGCCATTTAAATAAAAATTAATAGATTTTTTGTTGGTATAGCTGGATGTGAAAGACATCTATTGTTCATATTGTTAAAAAAGGATCTGTGTTTTTCTAATTCATCATTATGTATTTCTTTTCTAGATAATATTTTTTTTTTTAATCTATAAAAATATAAAAGAAAATATGGGAATATCACATAAAATATTACTAAAAATAGAAAAAAAAAAAGAAGAATATTTTTAGTAACTTGTCAAACTCGGCACAAAACAAATATGCCCAATTTGACTTGAATTTTCAAATTCCTAGGAGACTAGTAATTAATCTCTTTCTGTCATATGATTTGACCAATTGTAACCTCTTCATTTGAATATTTGAAATATTTACCTGAAATTCAGCACAAATAAGTAATTAAAAGAAATTAAAATTCAAAAATTCTATTTAAGTTAGGTTAAGTTAGTGGCTATCTTCATTTTTTTATTGACTCCTTTCAAAAAAGAGGTAAGGTCCGGTGAATCAGAAAGAATTAATATTAACTAAGAATTAAAAAACTTTTTTATGGAACAGACATATCAATATGTGTGGATTTTGCCTTTCGTTCCACTTCCAGTTCCTATGTTAATAGGAGTTGGACTTCTTCTTTTTCCGACAGCAACAAAAAATCTTCATCGTATATGGGCCTTTCCAAGTGTTTTATTGTTAAGTATAGTCATGCTTTTTTCAACGAATCTGTCTATTCAGCAAATAAATAGCAGTTCCATCTATCAATATGTATGGTCTTGGACCCTCGATAATGATTTTTCTTTAGAATTTGGCTATTTGATTGATCCACTTACTTCTATTATGTCGATGTTAATCACTACTGTTGGAATTATGGTTCTTATTTATAGTGATAATTATATGGCTCACGATCAAGGATACTTGAGATTTTTTTCTTATATGAGTTTTTTCAGTACTTCCATGGTGGGATTAGTTACTAGTTCAAATTTGATACAAATTTATATTTTTTGGGAATTGGTTGGAGTGTGTTCCTATCTATTAATAGGGTTTTGGTTCACACGACCTACTGCGGCAAATGCTTGTCAAAAGGCGTTTGTAACGAATCGTTTGGGAGATTTTGGTTTATTATTAGGAATTTTAGGTTTTTATTGGATAACCGGTAGCTTTGAATTTCGGGATTTATTCGAAATACTCACTAACTTGATTTATAATCATGAAGTCAATTTTCCATTTGTTACTTTGTGTGCTGCTCTATTATTTGCCGGTGCAGTTGCTAAATCCGCACAATTTCCTCTTCATGTGTGGTTACCTGATGCGATGGAGGGACCCACTCCTATTTCGGCTCTTATACATGCTGCTACTATGGTAGCAGCGGGAATTTTTCTTGTAGCCCGCCTTTTTCCTCTTTTCATAGTTCTACCTTATATAATGAATTTAATCGCGTTGATAGGCGTAATCACACTATTTTTAGGAGCTACTTTAGCTCTTGCT